GCGAACGACGGGAATTGAACCCGCGCATGGCGGATTCACAATCCACTGCCTTGATCCACTTGGCTACATCCGCCCCTTCCCTTATCTAGCTAAAGGATTTGATCTTTTTTCCATTCATCATTATTGTATTGATTCTTACCTTCATACTTCAGATTAAGATCGAGATATTGGACATAGAATGCCAATTTTAAAAATGTAAAAAAAAGGAGTAATCAGCCGTGACACGTTCACTAAAAAAAAATCCTTTTGTAGCTAATCATTTATCGGGAAAAATTGAAAAACTCAACATGAGGGAGGAGAAAGAAATAATAGTGACTTGGTCTCGGGCATCTACCATTATACCCACAATGATTGGCCATACAATCGCTATTCATAATGGAAAGGAACATTTACCTATTTATATAACAGATCGTATGGTCGGTCACAAATTGGGAGAATTCGCACCTACTCTAACTTTCGTGAGACATGCAAGAAACGATAATAAATCTCGTCGTTAGTCGTTCTACTAAGTATTCATGTTAAAAGTCTTATCTTAATAGTATTTAGAAATAGTATTTATAATTAGTATTTAGACTTAAGAGTCTTTATCTTATAGTAAGAGTATAGTATTTTATTTTCTTTTTATAGTATACTAAGACTTAGACTTTTATTACTTATTCTTACTTTTCTGACTTATCTTATACTATACTTCACCTAGGCACTTATCATTCATTGGCGGGGGATAACTTTCTTTTATGATAAAGAACGAAAATTCTGATAGAGAAGCAAAAGTGTTAGCTCAACATATATATGTATGTATGTCTGTTTTCAAAGCACGAAGAGTAATTGATCAGATTCGCGGGCGTTCTTATGAGGAAACACTCATGATATTAGAACTAATGCCTTATAGAGCATCTTATCCAATTTTACAATTAGTTTATTCTGCAGCAGCAAATGCTAGTCATAATATGAGTTTAAATGAAGCTGATTTATTTATTAGTAAAGCTGAAGTCAACAGAGGCGCTATTGTTAAAAAGTTAAGAACTCGGGCTCGAGGACGTAGTTGTCTAATAAAAAAAACCACTTGTCATATAAAGATTGTTTTAAAAGAAAAATAGAAATTTTAGATTCATCTAAAGAAACAGAATTTAGATTCCTATTTTATATTTATAAATTTATAAAAAAATATGAATGGAACAAAGGGTAGAAAAATATGGGACAAAAAATAAATCCACTAGGTTTCAGACTTGGAACAACTCAAAGTCATCATTCTTTTTGGTTCGCACAACCAAAAAATTTTTCCATGGACCTACAAGAAGATGAAAAAATACGGAATTGTATTAAAAACTATGTACAAAAAAATAAGAGAATATCCTCAGGTTTTGAAGGAATTGCCCATATAGGGATTCAAAAAAGAATAGATTTTATTCAAGTCATAATCTATATTGGATTTCCCAATTTATTATTAGAAGGACGAACAGGGGGAGTCGAAGAATTACAGATGAATGTACAAAAAGAGTTTCGTTCTGTAAATCGGAGACTCAACATTGCTATCACAAGAATTGAAAAGCCTTATGGACAACCTAATATTCTTGCAGAATATATAGCTTTACAATTAAAAAATAGAGTTTCATTTCGAAAGGCAATGAAGAAAGCTATTGAATTAACTGAACAAACAGATACAAAAGGAATTCAAGTACAAATCGCAGGGCGTATCGACGGAAAAGAGATTGCACGTGTCGAATGGATCAGAGAAGGTAGGGTTCCTTTACAAACAATTCGGGCTAAAATTGATCACTGTTCCCATACAATTAGAACTATCTATGGAGTCTTAGGCATAAAAATTTGGGTATTTGTAAACCAAGAATAAGAATAATGGACCTTTACTTATCTCGCCATTCTGCTGAGCAATAGAAAAACAAACAATTATAATTCTATAAGGTTGAATAAAAATTCGATTTACTCTTTAATTTAGGTTTCGTATAATTGCTATGCTTAGTGTGTGACTCGTTAGTTTTAGTTTTTTATTTAGAGTTGAGATTACAAAAAAAAGATGACCCCACTATAAACTTAGTAACGATCAAAACTAAAAAAACTCAAAACTAATAACCAACTTATTGCTTCGTATTGTCGAGATCCCAAGAAACAGTCACTATATGACTGAATCGATTATATAGTTATAGCAACTGAAATTTTTTTCATAAAAAATAAATCTAATTATAAATTATGAAAAAAAAGGGATGTAGAAAAATGAAAGGATGATAGAAAGAGAGAATAAAGATCTCAATGATATATGATTCCAATATGTATGGTTTATGAAAAATCACCCCATAAAAAAAGGCAGTGTGATAAAGCATCAACATCAATATACAATAAATATAAAAAATATAAATAAAATAATAAAAATATAAATTCGAATTATAATATCTATAATATCAAATATAATATAATATTTAATATTAAATATTTAATATTAATATAATAAAAATAAAATATTAATATTATTATTATATAAAATATTATATTATTATATTATACTATATATACATATAAATATAACATAAATATAATATAATATAATTATAATATAATAAAAATATAATAAAAAAATAAAATGAATATATGATCATAATAATAAAGAATCTAAATATAAATAATTACTAAATAATAATAATCTAATCAATAATCAATATAGAGATTATCTATCTAATAAGATAGAATAAGGATATAAATAATAGAAACATAGATGAATAATTGAATCGAGCTTCGGGTTAAGAAAACTGAGGAGATTGACTCAGAAACAAATAACTGATTTTGTTGGGAGCTCCATTGCAGAGTTCAGGCCTAAGCATTAATGGAGAAGCTATGGGAACGATGGAACCTGTGACTACATAGGATTTGATTGAAAAAGAATCAATCCTAATGATTCATTGGGTAGGATGGCGGAATGAACCAAGAATAACATAGATTTCTTCTGACTAGTCATAAAATGACCCTCCAAATAAAAGAGAAAAGAGTCAATATTCGCCCGCGTAACCTTTTGTTTTATATTTTTTATTTATTTTTTTTATTTAAATTTATATTTCATTTATTGTATGACTTTTTGGATGATTCAATATGAGGTAAAGTTAAATACTTTAGAAAATTTTTGAAAAGTAAAAGAAATAAGCATTATCCATAAACAAACACGTCTAGTGATTCGCGAGGAGCTGGATGAGAAGAAACTCTCATGTCCGGTTCTGCAGTAGAGATGGAATTCAGAAACAACCATCAACTATGACCCAAAAAGAACCAGATTTCGTAAACAACATAGAGGTAGAATGAAGGGAATATCTTGCCGAGGCAATCATATTTGTTTCGGAAGATATGCTCTTCAGGCACTTGAACCTGCTTGGATCACAGCTAGACAAATAGAAGCAGGGCGAAGATCAATGACACGATATGCACGTCGTGGTGGAAAGGTATGGGTACGTATCTTTCCCGACAAACCTGTTACAGTAAGACCTATGGAAACACGTATGGGTTCGGGGAAGGGATCCCCCGAATATTGGGTATCCGTTGTTAAACCGGGCCGAATACTTTATGAAATAAGTGGAGTATCAGAAACTGTAGCCAAAGCAGCTATGAAAATAGCTGCATGCAAAATGCCTATACGAACTCAATTTGTTATTTCAGGATCAGGATAGGTAAACAAAAGTAAGTAAAGGTGTATTGAGAATGAAAAAACAAACGCGGATTTCTTTATCTCTGGACAGACAATATTTATTTTTTCCCTTGTCCCTTGCATTGAAATAAGAGATAAAAAAAAAAAAAAAAAAATGATATGATTCAACCTCAGACCCTTTTAAATGTAGCGGATAACAGCGGAGCTCGAGAGTTGATGTGTATTCGAATCATAGGAACTGGTAATCAACGATATGCTCATATTGGCGATGTTATTGTTGCTGTAATCAAAGAAGCAGTGCCCAACATGCCTCTAGAAAGATCAGAAGTAATTAGAGCTGTGATTGTACGCACGTGTAAAGAACTCAAACGTGAAAATGGCATGATAATACGATATGATGACAATGCAGCGGTTATCATTGATAAAGAAGGAAATCCAAAAGGAACTAGAATTTTTGGTGCGATTGCTCGGGAATTGAGACAGTTGAATTTTACTAAAATAGTTTCATTAGCACCCGAAGTCTTATAGTCTTCATTATATATTATTAGAATTATTATAATTATAATTATTATATTAATATATTAATATTAATTTATTAATTAATTATTATTATTCGACTATTTATATTTTATATTTTGATATATTAAATTATACTATTTTATAGTATATTCATTTATTCATTCCTATTTTTATTTCTAGTTATATCATATTTATATCATAGTATAGATATAGAATAGAATATATAATTCTAGAATTTATATTCTATTTTCTATTAATTCGAATATCTGAAATAGATCCAATTAATAGATCGTGTCTCATGCATATACTTTTAATTAAAAGAAATTATAATTTAATAATAAAAAAAATTCAATAAAAAAGAAAAAAATTAAACTAAAACAAAAAAAGCATGTTGATTATATCAAAAATGAGGAGGCACCAATAACTATAATTCGTCATGGGTAGGGACATTATTGCCGATATAATAACTTCTATAAGAAATGCTGACATGGATAAAAAGGGAAGGGTTCAAATAGCATCTACTAATATCACTAAAAATATTGTTAAAATACTTTTACGAGAAGGTTTTATTGAAAACGTTCGAAAACATCAAGAAAGTAAAAAAAAATTCTTGGTTTTAACCTTACGACATAGAAAGACTAGGAAAGGGAATAAAATTATTTTAAAGCGTATCAGCCGACCCGGTCTACGAATTTATTCCAACTATCAACAAATTCCTAAGATTTTAGGCGGAATGGGGATTCTAATTCTTTCTACTGCTCGAGGTATAATGACAGATCGAGAAGCTCGACTAGCAAAAATTGGAGGAGAAATTTTGTGTTATATATGGTGATTCTCCTGCGGTAACTTAATACTCTCTCGAATTTACTATTTATCTATTTGTAAAATAGAGAGGAGAAGTGAATTATAGAACTCTTCCTCTAGTAGTTGATACTTAAAGGGGGTTATCTGAAATGAAAGAACAAAAATTGATTCATGAGGGTTTAATTACTGAGTCACTTTCCAACGGTATGTTTCGAGTTCGATTAGATAATCAAGATCTAATTCTAGGTTATATTTCAGGGAGAATCCGACGCAGTTTTATACGTATACTACCCGGAGATAGAGTAAAAATAGAAATGAGTCGTTATGATTCAACCAGGGGACGCATAATTTATAGACTTCGAAAAAAAGATTCGAACGATTAGATCATTCTTTTAAACATCCCCCTCATAGGGGTATAATTCGAAAAAAAAAACTAATTTTTGTTTCCAAAAAAATAGATTCAGAATGAAGGTAAGGAATAAAAAATATGAAAATAAGGGCTTCTGTTCGTAAAATTTGTGAAAAATGTCGACTGATCCGTAGGCACGGGCGAATTATAGTAATTTGTTCCAATCCGAGACATAAACAGAGACAGGGATAATTCTTCTCAAGTTCTAAATAAAGAACTTTATAAAAGAAAAAAACCCATGTACATGTAAAAAGAAAGAAAAAAGAATCAGTTTTCATATAAAATGGATATTCCGCGTATCTTTCTGTATATCTCTGATTCTTCCTTATTTTTTTTATTCTTATGAATATGAGATAATAAAATATGACAAAACCTATAGCAAAAATTGGTTTACGTAAGAATGCACGTATTGGTTCACATAAGAATGAACGTCGAATACCGAAAGGAGTTATTCATGTTCAAGCGAGTTTCAACAATACTATTGTAACTGTTACAGACGTACGAGGTCGGGTAGTTTCTTGGGCTTCCGCGGGGACTTCTGGATTCAGAGGCACAAGAAAAGGAACACCTTATGCTGCTCAAGCAGCAGCACTCAACGCTATTCGTACAGTAGTGGATCAGGGTATGCAACGAGCAGAAGTTATGATAAAGGGTCCAGGTCTCGGAAGAGATGCGGCATTACGAGCCATTCGTAGAAGCGGAATACTATTAAGTTTCGTACGTGATGTAACACCCATGCCACATAATGGATGTCGCCCCCCTAAAAAAAGACGTGTGTAGAAATAAGAATTCAAGAGATTCCAAGAAAAATAAATGAGTCAATGATCCGATCCAATAATCATAAAGAAAATAAAAATAATAGTATGGTTCTAGAAGAAGTAGCAGGGTCCACTCGAACACTACAGTGGAAATGTGTTGAATCAAGAGTAGACAGCAAGCGCCTTTATTATGGTCGTTTCGTTCTGTCCCCGCTTATGAAAGGTCAAGCCGATACCGTAGGTATTGCCATGCGAAGGGCTTTACTTGGCGAAATAGAAGGAACATTTATCACACGTGCAACATCTGAGAATGTGCTGCACGAATATTCTACGATAGTAGGTATTGAAGAATCAGTGCATGATATTTTAATAAATTTGAAAGAAATTGTATTGAAAAGTAATCTATATGGAGTTAGGGACGCATCCATTTGCGTCAGAGGTCCAAAATACATAACCGCTCAAGATATCATCTCACCACCTTCTGTAGAAATAGTTGACACGACACAGCATATAGCTAACCTGACAGAACCAATTGATTTGTGTATTGAATTACAAATCAAGAGAGATCGCGGATATCATATGAAATCTACAAACGAATCTCACGATGGAAGTTATCCTATAGATACTGTATCCATGCCTGTTCGAAATGCGAATCATAGTATTCATTCTTACGGGAATGGGAATGAAAAACAAGAAATACTCTTTCTAGAAGTATGGACGAATGGAAGTTTAACTCCTAAAGAAGCACTTTATGAAGCTTCTCGTAATTTGATTGATTTATTGATTCCCTTTCTACATGCAGAAAAAAAGGACATGAATTTCGAGGAAAATGAAAACAGATCGAATCTACCCCCTTTTTCCTTTCAAGACAAATTCACTGATTTAAAGAAAAACAAAAAACGAATTCCATTAACATGTATTTTTATTGACCAATCAGAATTGCCTTCCAGGGCCTATAATTATCTCAAAAGGTCCAATATACATACATTATTGGACCTTTTGAGTCATAGTCAAGAGGATCTTATGAAAATGGAATATTTTCGCATAGAAGATGTAAAACAGATATTGGGCACTCTACAGAAGCATTTTTCAATCAATTTAACTAAGAAAAAGTGTTAATTTTAAATCCGTTGGAATTATAAAATTTTTTCGTTTTTATAAAGAAAAAAGAATAGAATGAGTTTTGAATCTACGGCACGATCCATATATTTGCGGATATAGATCATAAACCTACTTAAGATTATAAAATTGATTGATGTATCTAGGGAAGATCCAGAACGGGATCTTCCTTAGATACCTATGTCCTGGCATTTCACGGTTTAATCAATTTTTAAAAGACCTAAAGTTAGGGATTTCTCAATAGGCAA